TTTTTATCTTACAACTCATCAAAATCCAGAAAAAACTCAAAAAAATTGGAAAAAAGTCTTTTTTGATTGGATGGGAATGAATGAAAAAATATTTAATCGTCCCATATTGAATCTGGAATTTTGGTTCTTCCCAGAATTTTTACTACTTTCTAATGTCTATAAAATAAAACCGTGGATTATACCAAGCAAATTTCTTCTTTTAAATTTGAATACAAATGAAAAGGTTAGTCAAAATAAAAACCAAAAACAAAACTTTTTTATACCATCAATAAAAAAAAAAAAGAATAGAATTCAAGAAGCAAAAGAACCCGCAAGTCAAAGAGAGCATGGATCGGGTATAGAAAACAAAGAAAATCTGGGCCCTGTTTTCTCAAAACATCAAAACGATCTTGAAAAAAATTACGTGGAATCAGACAAAAAAAAGGGTAAAACTAAAAAACAATACAAAAGCAACACGGAAGCAGAACTAGATTTGTTCTTGCAACGTTATTTGCTTTTTCAATTGAAATGGAAGGATGCTTTGAATCAAAGTCTGCTCGAAAATATCAAGGTATATTGTCTCCTGCTTCGACTGATAAATCCAACCAAAATTACTATATCGTCAATTCAAAGGAGAGAAATGTGTTTGGATACAATGCTGATTCAGGCAAATTTACCTCTTACAGACTTGCTAAAGAAGGGGGTATTGATTATCGAACCCATTCGGTTCTCTGTAAAAAATAATGGAGAATTTCTTATGTATCAAACCATAGGTATTTCATTGGTTCATAAAAGTAAATACCAAACTAATCAAAGATACCGAGAACAAAGATATGTTGCTAAAAAGAATTTTGACGAATTCATTCTGCAACCTCAAACTCAAAGAATAAATACAGAACAAAATCATTGTGATTTGCTTGTTCCTGAAAATATTTTATGGTCTAGACGTCGTAGAGAATTGAGAATTCGAAGTTTTTTTAATTCTTTGAATTGGGATGGTGTCGATAGAAATTCAGTATTTTGCAACGAAACCAATGTAAAAAACTGGAGTCAATTTTTGGATGAAAGGAAACCCTTTTATAAATATAAAGAGAAAGAAGAATTAATTAAATTAAAGTTCTTTCTTTGGCCTAATTATCGATTAGAGGATTTAGCTTGTATGAATCGTTATTGGTTTGATACCAATAATGGTAGCCGTTTCAATATCTTAAGAATACATATGTATCCACGATTGAAAATTTATTGATAGTACTATATACCCTGTCTCGTATAGAGTATATGAAAGCAAACAAAAGCACACATGCCTTGTTTTACATCTCATTCGAATCTAATTCGAGTAGATGATACTAAAATCAATAAAATAAGGTATCGATTAGATCTAAAAATGAATCAACAGAATCTTTTTCATTTTAGGATTTTAGGTTTAAATTATTCGCTTTTGTGAATGAAAAAAACGTACCTATCACCTTTTTGGATTCCTATCTGAATCAAATTTAAAATTTGATTAATTTATTGGAATTGATAAAATTAGAGGTTCATAAAGAAATTAAGTCTATATACCACGTTCAAATTACTGGCATTATTATTACTGATCAATAAAATTCGAAAAAATCCATATCTGTAAAATAAAGAAAGGGGAGATTCGTTTATGGTAAAAAATTCTGTCATTTCAGTTATTTCTCAAGAAGAAAAGAAAGGATCTGTTGAATTTCAAGTATTCAATTTCACCAATAAGATACAGAGACTTACTTCCCATTTAGAATTGCACAAAAAAGACTATTTATCTCAGAGAGGTTTGAAGAAAATTTTGGGAAAACGTCAACGACTGCTAGCTTATTTGGCAAAAAAAAATAGAGTACGTTATAAAGAATTAATTAATCAATTGGCCATTCGAGAGACAAAAACTCGTTAATTTGATTAAATTAATTTGAAGAGTTATTGCATTTTCACTTATATGTTTATGTTTCGATTAAATTTTTATGAACTTCTTTTCACTTTCAGTAATTCATGGAAGAATGAATCGTTAAAAAACTTATGACTGCACCAACTACAAGAAAAGACCTCATGATAGTCAATATGGGGCCTCAGCACCCATCAATGCACGGTGTTCTTCGACTCATCGTTACTCTAGATGGTGAAGATGTTGTCGACTGCGAACCAATATTGGGTTATTTACATAGAGGGATGGAGAAAATTGCAGAAAACCGAACAATTATACAATATTTGCCTTATGTAACACGGTGGGATTATTTAGCTACTATGTTCACAGAAGCAATAACCATAAATGGACCCGAACAATTAGGCAATATTCAAGTACCTAAAAGGGCTAGCTATATCAGAGTCATTATGTTGGAGTTGAGTCGGATAGCTTCTCATTTATTATGGCTCGGTCCTTTTATGGCGGATATTGGTGCGCAGACCCCTTTCTTCTATATTTTTCGAGAAAGAGAATTGATATATGACCTATTCGAAGCGGCCACTGGTATGCGAATGATGCATAATTATTTTCGTATTGGAGGAGTGGCTGCTGATCTACCCTATGGCTGGATAGATAAATGTTTGGATTTTTGTGATTATTTTTTAACAGGGGTTGCTGAGTATCAAAAACTTATTACCCGGAATCCCATTTTTTTAGAACGAGTTGAAGGCGTAGGAATTATTGGAAGAGACGAGGCATTAAATTGGGGTTTATCGGGACCAATGCTACGAGCTTCCGGAATAGAATGGGATCTTCGTAAAGTTGATCATTATGAGTCTTACGACGAATTTGATTGGCAGGTTCAATGGCAACGAGAAGGGGATTCATTAGCTCGTTATTTAGTACGAATCAGTGAAATGACAGAATCCATAAAGATTATTCAACAGGCTCTGGAAGGAATTCCAGGAGGACCTTACGAAAATTTAGAAATCCGACGTTTTGACAGATTAAAAGCTTATTCTTTCTTTCCTATAATTTAATTTTGATTTCTATTTAGAGAGATCCAATTTTTGTCATGATTCATGAACTAATCAACTCTCTAATTTTTTTCGTAATTGAAAATTCGAGGTTGAAATGTATATGTGATATTGCTATAAAGCATAAAGCACATTTTTTTTTTATTTAATGATAAGGTTATTAATCAACAAAGCCAAATTAAAATTCTTAAAAGATGAGATAAATTCAGAAGCACTTATTTATTAATTTTAAATATAGCAGACAGAATTCCATTGGTCTAATTTGGGACCTTAGGATAGATTTTGACTCTATCTGACAAACATATCAAGATAAAGAATAGGAAAGGGCCCTTAGATTTATTTGTGACCTCTGAGGAGCCGTATGAGGTGAAAATCTCACGTACGGTTCTGTAATAGCGATGGGCACAGTGATGTTATCATCGACTATGATTATCTAACAGTTCAAGTACAGTTGATATAGTGGAAGCACAGTCAAAATATGGTTTTTGGGGGTGGAATTTGTGGCGTCAACCCATCGGGTTTATCGTTTTTCTAATTTCGTCTCTCGCCGAGTGTGAAAGATTACCTTTTGATTTACCAGAAGCAGAAGAAGAATTAGTAGCAGGGTATCAAACCGAATATTCAGGTATCAAATTTGGTTTATTTTACATTGCTTCATATCTGAATCTACTAGTTTCTTCATTATTTGTAACAGTTCTTTACTTGGGAGGTTGGAATCTTTCTATTCCGTACATATTTGTTCCCGAGCTATTTGGCATAAATAAAAGGGGTAAAGTCTTTGGAAGACTAATTGGTATTTTTATCACATTAGCCAAAACTTATTTGTTTTTGTTCATTCCTATTGCAACAAGATGGACCTTACCGAGGCTGAGAATGGACCAACTATTAAATCTTGGGTGGAAATTTCTTTTACCGATTTCTTTAGGTAATCTATTATTGACAACCTCGTTCCAACTTCTTTCACTGTAAAAGACCACAATATCCTAGATTCACGACTTGTCTCAAACAAGAGAAAGAAACAAGCATAAAATATTTTTTATAGATATTCAACATATGCTCCCTATGATAACGGAATTCCTAAATTATGGTCAACAAACAATACGAGCCGCCAGATACATCGGCCAAGGTTTCATCATTACCCTGTCCCACGCAAATCGTTTACCTGTAACTATTCAATACCCCTACGAAAAATTGATCACATCGGAACGTTTCCGAGGCCGAATACACTTTGAATTTGATAAATGCATTGCTTGTGAAGTATGTGTGCGTGTATGTCCTATAGATTTACCCGTTGTTGATTGGAAGTTGGAAACTGATATTCGTCGAAAGAAACGATTGCTGAATTACAGTATTGATTTTGGAATCTGTATATTTTGTGGTAATTGTGTTGAGTATTGCCCAACAAATTGTTTATCAATGACCGAAGAATATGAACTTTCTACTTATGATCGTCACGAATTGAATTATAATCAAATCGCTTTGGGTCGCTTACCAATGTCAGTAATTGATGATTACACAATTCGAACAATTTCGAATTTACCTCAAATAAACAATGAATAAACCCTTAATTCGATTCAAAAAAATGACGAATTACGAAGGTTTAGTTCGGATCTAAAACAATGAGATTTTTGCTTGGGCAATTCAAACTAGTGGTTGCTTAATGAGACTACTAGCTGTAAAGAATGGATAGTGGTCCAATAAAATAAAAGCATCCACCTCAATTTATACCCATTAGAATTTCATTCAATTAACAATTTCAAAGTATCATAAAAAATCGAAAAACTGCTTTTTTCCTGGTCAGGTCAATAAAGTCATGAAATTCTTCATTTTTGATTTTTTATAAAAAATGGATTTATCTGAACCAATACATGATTTTCTTTTAGTCTTTCTAGGATCGGGTCTTATATTAGGGGGTCTAGGAGTGGTATTACTTCCCAATCCAATTTATTCGGCCTTTTCCTTGGGATTGGTTCTTGTTTGTACATCGTTAGTCTATATTCTATCTAACTCCTATTTTGTAGCTGCTGCGCAGCTACTTATTTACGTAGGAGCTATAAATGTTTTAATCATTTTTGCTGTGATGTTCATGAATGGCTCCGAATATTACAAGGATTTTCATCTTTGGACCGTAGGAGATGGAATTACTTCGATGGTTTGTATAAGTCTTTTTATTTCACTAATTACTACTATTTCAGATACGTCATGGTACGGGATTATTTGGACTACAAGATCAAACCAGATTATAGAGCAAGATTTTTTAAGTAATAGTCAACAAATTGGAATTCATTTATCAACAGATTTTTTTCTCCCATTTGAACTTATTTCAATAATCCTTTTAGTTGCTTTAATAGGTGCAATTGCTGTAGCTCGTCAATAAAAATTTCTATTAAAACTTGGAATGAAAATAAAATTTTGTTCTGTCTTATCACATTAATTTTCCTTCAATTCTATTTGAATTCTAGCTGGATAAATAGAAAGACTTTAGGTCAATCTAGTACCAATATATTTCTTTGTTCCATACTTGTTATATACTAGTCTATTAAATTAGTTGAATTGTTGTTCATATTGAAAGGAGTCGAGATTGATAAGGAGTTGTTTAATGATTCTCGAACATGTACTTGTTTTGAGTGCCTATTTATTTTCTATCGGTATCTATGGATTGATCACAAGTCGAAATATGGTTAGAGCCCTTATGTGTCTTGAACTTATATTGAATGCGGTTAATATAAATTTTGTAACATTTTCTTATTTTTTTGATAATCGTCAATTAAAAGGAGACATTTTCTCAATTTTTGTTATAGCTATTGCAGCCGCTGAAGCAGCCATTGGACTGGCTATTGTTTCATCAATTTACCGTAATAGAAAATCAACTCGTATCAACCAATCAAATTTGTTGAATAATTAATAGTAATCATTTACATTCTAATATTGAGAAATCTATTTTAATTAGCATGTTTAATACGTAAAGTATGATCTTGTTTGCAAAATATAAGAAATCAAAGTATTTTGGCCTCTCTCATATCTCATAAACCAATCCAGAAAGGGGTTGATTAGAAAATTCTGATAACTCATTGATTCATCTGGTATATAAATATATAATTCGTTTCTAAGTTTACTAGATCGAAAATTTAGAACATTAAAAAACGTATAGACCCAATGTCACATTCAGTAAAGATTTATGATACGTGTATAGGATGTACTCAATGTGTCCGAGCCTGCCCCACGGATGTATTAGAAATGATACCTTGGGACGGTTGTAAGGCTAAACAAATTGCTTCTGCTCCACGAACAGAGGACTGTGTTGGTTGTAAGAGATGTGAATCCGCCTGTCCAACGGATTTCTTGAGTGTACGAGTTTATTTATGGCATGAAACAACTCGCAGTATGGGTCTAGCTTATTGATACGTTCGAGAAAACTCTACTTGAATCCATTTAATTTTTTTACCGACAAACCTGTGCTCGAAAATCAAAATATTTTGAGCACGGGTTTTTTTGGTCTAAGTGTATCTTGTCTTTACTACGAATTATTTTCCTTGGTTAACAATAATTGTAGTTTTTCCGATATTTGCGGGTTCTTTAATTTTCTTTCTTCCCCATAAAGGAAATAGGGTAATCCGGTGGTATACCATATGTATATGTATTTTAGAACTCCTTCTAACAACTTATGCATTTTGTTATCATTTCCAATCGGATGATCCATTAATCCAACTAGTAGAGGATTATAAATGGGTCGATTTTTTTGATTTCCATTGGAGATTAGGAATAGATGGACTTTCTATAGGACCCATTTTATTAACAGGATTTATCACGACTTTAGCGACTTTAGCGGCTTGGCCAGTTACTCGAGATTCTAGATTATTCCATTTTCTCATGTTAGCAATGTACAGTGGTCAAATTGGATCATTTTCGTCTCGGGACCTTTTACTTTTTTTCATCATGTGGGAGTTCGAATTAATTCCTGTTTATCTACTTCTAGCCATGTGGGGAGGAAAGAAACGTCTGTACTCAGCTACAAAATTTATTTTGTACACGGCAGGGGGTTCTGTTTTTCTCTTAATGGGAGTTTTGGGTGTTGCTTTATATGGTTCTAATGAACCAACATTAAATTTTGAAACATCAGTTAATCAATCATATCCTGTGATTTTAGAAATAATCTTCTATATTGGATTTTTTATTGCTTTTGCTGTCAAATCGCCCATTATCCCCCTACACACATGGTTACCAGATACTCATGGAGAAGCACATTACAGTACTTGTATGCTTCTAGCCGGAATCTTATTAAAAATGGGAGCGTATGGATTAATTCGAATCAATATGGACTTATTGCCTCATGCCCATTCTATATTTTCTCCTTGGTTGATGATAATAGGTACAATACAAATAATCTATGCAGCTTCAACATCTCTTGGCCAACGGAATTTAAAAAAAAGAATAGCCTATTCCTCTGTCTCTCATATGGGTTTCATAATTATAGGAATTAGTTCTCTAACCGATACGGGACTTAATGGAGCCCTTTTACAAATAATCTCTCATGGATTTATTGGTGCTGCACTTTTTTTCTTGGCGGGAACGACTTATGATAGAATCCGCCTTGTTTATCTTGACGAAATGGGCGGAATAGCTATTCCAATGCCAAAAATGTTCACGATGTTTAGTAGCTTTTCGATGGCTTCCCTTGCATTACCAGGTATGAGTGGTTTTGTTGCCGAATTGCTAGTATTTTTTGGAATAATTACCGGCCAAAAATATCTTTTAATTCCAAAACTACTAATTACTTTTGTAATGGCAATTGGAATTATATTAACTCCTATTTATTCATTATCTATGCCACGCCAGATGTTCTATGGATACAAGTTATTTAACGCTCCGAAGGATTCTTTTTTTGATTCTGGACCGCGAGAGTTATTTCTTTCGATCTCCATCTTTTTACCCGTCATAGGTATTGGTATATACCCCGATTTCGTTCTTTCATTAGCAGTTGACAAGGTCGAAGTTATTCTATCTAATTTTTTTTATAAATAATTGGATGACTGAAATAAAAAAACCTATGTTTGTTTTTAAAAACATTCTTGGACAATGAAAAAAAGAAGACTTTTTTTCTTCTCTTAATTTAAGAATTAAGTAAAAACAATGAAATAGAACTACATATGATAGAAAACCGTGTGAATCAAATATTGTATTGATGATTCACACGGCCCGCATGCTAGTTCATACAATGCGTCACCCGCTCTTGTATTTGTAATAACTTGTCTTGAATTCAATTAAATGTTGATGGAAAAGAACCATAACTATGTAACCCTATTCCTAATAGATTGACCCCAAAATAGCATATCCAAATTATAAGAAAGCCTATAGACGCTACAATTGCAGAATTTGCACCCCGCAAATTTCTATTTGTTCGAGTATGTAAATAAATTGCAAATACGATCCAAGTAATAAATGCCCAAGTTTCTTTTGGGTCCCAATTCCAATATGACCCCCACGCTTCATTAGCCCATACCGCTCCCGAAAGTATTCCTATGGTTAAAAAAGTAAATCCTAAACTAATAACCCGATAACTCCGATAATCCAATTGTTGAATCAATTGGAACCTGTAATAATTTTTAGCAGAAAAAAACGAAGTATTTTCTAAAACATTTTCACCCACGAAAAATGACTCGTTTAAAAAACCATTGCTCTTATAAATATAAAAAAGCTTTCTGTTTTTACGAAATGTAATCACTAGAAGTGCTACTGATAATAACGATCCACATAAAAGGGCTGCATAGCCCAATATCATCATACTTACGTGCATTATTAACCACTCCGATTGAAGAGCAGGTACTAATATTCCAGATTGGTGTATTTCAGTTAAAATACCTGAAGTAGCAAAGCCTTGGGTCAAAATAGCACTTGGTCCAGTTATTTTACTTAAAATGAAAACATTTTTTTTGAAATACGGAATTATATGAATAAGGGAGAAACTCCATGAAAGGAAAATTAATGATTCATATAAATCGCTTAGTGGGAAATGTCCTGAAGAAATCCACCGAGTAACTAATAATCCTGTTATACAGAAAAAAGTAACTATTATGCCCTTTTCTGACGAATCGTATAGTTTTACAATTTCCTCGACTAAAAGGGTTATCAAATGAATTGTAATTACAATTGAAACGATCGAAAAGGAAATGTGAGTTAATATATGCTCTAAGGTTGAAAATATCATAAAAAATCTTAAAAAAAAAGAGTCCCTTAATTACATAATTCGAAAATGGAAATCGGGAATTGAATTCATTATAAGATCTATTTATCCTTTTTAGAAGATGGTATGCCGCCACTCGGACTCGAACCGAGATGCATTAGCACTGCTTCCTAAGAGCAGCGTGTCTACCAATTTCACCATAGCGGCCTGTCTTGAACTCATAATAGCCTATGAATAAGCAATCGTCGAGATTGAGTAAGCTATTTTAGTTTAGTAATGATTCAAATGGATCAATAACAATAAAAAGTTGTTCAAATAGGAATTTGAGGTTGAAGGTTCATTATTTTCGATTTGAGTTTAGAGTCTTAGTTTTTTTATTTAACCTGGGACTTTCCTATATTTTATGCTTTCCTCGAATTCAGAATTAAACTCTTGTAACTAAACCGTTCTATACTAAATTAAGGAATAGAGTTAAAAAAATTTTTGTTTTCATTGTTTAAGCAGCAATTTCTTATTTTATTTTAGAATGGATGGTCTTGGATCATCAATAATGATTTTTCTTTAGACTTCGGATACTTGATCGACCCACTTACTTCTATTATGTCAATATTAATCACTACTGTTGGAATTATGGTTCTTATTTATAGTGATAATTATATGGCTCATGATCAAGGATATTTGAGATTTTTTGTTTATATGAGTTTTTTCAGTACTTCCATGTTGGGATTAGTTACTAGTTCCAATTTGATACAAATTTATATTTTTTGGGAATTGGTTGGGCTGTGTTCCTATCTATTAATAGGATTTTGGTTTACACGACCTGTTGCGGCAAATGCTTGTCAAAAAGCGTTTGTAACTAATCGTGTAGGGGATTTTGGTTTATTA